CTATTACTTAGAAGTACATTTTGTGCAACAGCCCTTCCTATCTGATAGAAAAGGATCCCATGATCCGGAGCCGATCTTACTCGGGCTCGCAAATCCCAAGTTTGTCTATGAAGAGCAGATCTAATTATATTAGTGTCTATAATTGATTTCTTCTGTGTAATACTAATCGATAGGGCCGCATTGGTAAGTGCTACAAGATCTCGTACATTGGAACCCATGGTTATGGACCCGAATCCATTAGTATGGAACATTTTATTTTCCAAGTGAAATCCCCTAGTATATGAAAGAGTGAAAAAGTGCTTTCGTTGTTGTGGAATAAGAAGCCTTCGTATCTTAATGCATGTATTTAATTTATTTGGAGCTATTAGACCGGGATCCACTTTTCGGGGAATATGAGTCGAAGCAATAACAAGATTATTTCTAGTGGAACATCTTTCACAATCCCTGGAGAGAGAGTTCACTAATAGACCGAGGAATAAGTAATTCGACTCATTCATATTCAGATCATGAATGTTTGGAATCCATATTATGCAAGGAGACATTTTTTTTGCTAATTCGAATTGAACGTTGATATAAAATCGGCCCATATCCAAATACACATCCGGATTCAGATCCGCGTCCTCCGCATCAAGATCAAGCGGCCGCTTCGAATCAAGAAGGTCGTCGATATCGTCACTATCGTCAAGAGCATAAAAATCATCAATATGATCACTCTCATCACTATCATCAAACAACTCATCGAGCTCGTCCTCCTCATCGTCAATATTATCAATAACAAAAAAGCACCTTTCCTGGTTTTCCATGGACTCGTTCAGAAATATTGTAATGAAAGGAAAATAGGAGTTTGTCGCTAGGTATTTGACCAAATAGGATCGTCCACTTCCTATAGAACCTATCACTAAAATACCCCTAGAGAGGGATAGGGGTAAACGGAGCGAAAAGGGTTTTTCATGAGATGGCAAACAAAAACTATTAGCTCCACAGGAGGTTTGTGAATAATTGATTGTCTGATAATGAGCAAGGAATATCCGTCGTTCTGCTAAACAGGATGTATTGAACTCATAATTCATTAGATACTTATTATGAATGTCAACTAAGTATCGTAAGTAAATTGCTCCCGGTTGTTCAATCATTTGATAACCATAGTCATTCTTTGATAAATGATCACTATGAGTCAGACTCAATAGAATTTGATCAATACGTTTTTCTGTCGTTAAGGAGGTTAACTGAATCTTGAAGATTCTTTCTTTATCAGGAACGAAATCGCTGGCCAAGATCCAGGCTGTTATGTTATGCTTATGATCCTTTTTTCTTTTTCTTATCAATGAATAGATCTCTTTACTTGTATGACTTAGATGTCTCGTATTTCTCGAAAAAGCGATTCGATTGATGGGATTTGGTATCATACTTATCAAATCGATGATATCGTTGAGGACGAGATTGATATGAAAATATTTATTCTTAGAACGTAAAGCGAAACCAAATAGAAACTCTACTAATCGTCCCACAGAAACTAGAAAGATATTCTTTAACCGGGAAGAATTCGGTTTAGGTGGAGGATACCTATCCAGAAGTTTTTCCAACTCAATCATGTATGATGGAATCATAAAAAATTTGATCCTTTCGAACTCTGTCTGTAACTCACTAGAGTCTCGAGAAACAAAGAGAAGATGTGTACAAACGAGATATCCAGCAACAAGAAGAAAGAAAAGGATTGAATAGAGTAACTCCCGAACATTTGGCGATCTCAGATGTGTCGATATCGATGGTGACTCATTATTTCGATGAATCGTTTCTTCGAACAGAAGAAGATTATGTAAACACTTACTCGAAATCTCACTTAGTGGAAGACACAATTTTCTCTGAAGAATTCGCCATGATATATATATATCTGATCCATGCATAATATCAAGAAAAATGGATAAAAATTTTTGGCTGCTACTTAGTATCGACAATAGGTCTGAAAAAGTATCTAAAAATATAAAATTTAGATATTTGTATCCTGTCGAAGTAAGGAACCATGGCATATATGGTTGGAATATATTCCATTTTGAGAGAGTTGAAAAAACAATCTCTCGTTGACGTTTAAAGGTTCTATACATCTGCTCTTTCTCAAGGCATTTCTTTAGACAACGACCCCTTTTTTTCCTCTTTTCGGATGGTAAATATTTCTCAGAACATGGAGTGTGAATCAAACCCATGTTTGAATTGAAATTGAGATACTGATGCAAGTTATTCCCTTCTGAATCAGACAGATTCATATCTGAAAGGGGTTGACAATAAGTTCTTTCAAAATTGACTATTTGTCCTTCTGTTAGAGGTGTGCCAGAAATGTCTGCGATCGAGTAAATAGCTCTACGAACGAATGGATCGGATCGAATCGGAAAATTAAAAGATTTGTACAAGTTATACCTTTCGTCACCATTTTGTGGAAAATCGTTAGGTATGAATATGTTAGACACCTGTAACTCGGTTGGTGAAATAGTATCTCTCTCCAAAA